GCTGTTACAGATGATGAATTTTTTTTTCCCTTTGTCACTCTATTTTTGTTATTGCCGTCTAGAACCTCGACTGATTCTAATTGATAAATTCAAAAACTTTCACTTGAACTTATTCGTTCAATTGGTATTTTTTCTTATTCTCGTATCTTTCAAAAATTTGAACATATATTTAAGGAAGGCCCTTAAAAACATCTACTTAGGCAAGTACTTTACAAGCATATGTCTAAAAATAGCATATTTCCTTTAGCTTCTTCATGCCTACGATAACTAGTTATTTCGGTTTTCTATTAGCGGCTTTAATTATAACCTCCGTTCTATTTATTGGTCTGAGTAAGATACGACTTATTTAAAATGAATTGAATGAGCAATTCAGAAAATAAAAAGAAAAATTTCTGCAGTATTCCATCTATTCTATAGGTGCAAATTTCCAATTCTGGGTCATTGAGATTCATGAGTAATACAGATTAATATTTAAGGATAGATATTACCTCTCTTTTTCTATTTTCAAAGAAAAAATGAAAATGATTGAAGTTTTTCTATTTGGAATTGTCTTAGGTCTAATTCCGATTACTTTGGCTGGGTTATTCGTAACTGCATATTTACAATATAGACGTGGTGATCAGCTGGACCTTTGATTAATTAAGGTCGATTTTTTTGATTGACCGTGCTTTTTCTTTACTTTAATCCCGAAAAGGTCAAATTGAGAGTCTGTTCCATTATTGCCATGTAATTTTGACCTAACAAAACAAGAACGGAATCGCGCTCTGTAGGATTTGAACCTACGACATCGGGTTTTGGAGACCCACGTTCTACCGAACTGAACTAAGAGTGCTTTCTTACCACAATAAAAAATGAATGTCAGGAAAGGGATTCTTTTTGTAGCTCCAACACATCTTGCATGCGCCTACATATGCTATCCTATATAGCAGGATATAATGAAAGATCTTCTATGTCCAATTTTGAATCGATCTCAATTGATCTCTCGTTACTGTTTCGAGGAGAAGAAATAAGTAGGGATGACAGGATTTGAACCTGTGACATTTTGTACCCAAAACAAACGCGCTACCAAGCTGCGCTACACCCCTTTCGATTGATTTACAGTGTCATTGTAGAGAATCCCCATTTTGTTTTCCATATCTTTATATTTATTTCCATAGAAAAATGATATTTCGATTGATTCTTTGTCTTTGGTCTCATATTAGATAACATATAATAATAAATCGACACACGTATGAAATAAATATATATATATATGAAACCGCCTTCAAATTGATAAATGTTCAGGCGGAAGGGACCTTCTTTTTTTTTTCTTTTAAGATTTTAGAAAAGAAGAGGAAAATCTTAGCTACTAAATCCTTGTACATTTCCATTGGAATTAGGGAGTCCATGTACAAATACAGGTGGTTCCTAGTTACATATATATATTTGATCATATAGCTATTTTGTTTATGTATTACAATAAAGCAGGAGGTTTTAAAATGCGGGATCTAAAAACATATCTCTCCGCGGCACCGGTACTAAGTACTTTATGGTTTGGGTCTTTAGCAGGTCTATTGATAGAGATTAATCGTTTTTTCCCAGATGCGTTGACATTCCCTTTTTTTTCATTCTAGTTATTTTATTGGTCTAACTGTTGGCATAGGGGGGATTGAAGAAGATTAGAGATAGAACGCAATATCTGTGACTAGTACTTCTCCCCTCCCTACTCTTTCTTTTCTTTGTTGTTTTATTATTCTATTTTTATTATATTTATTTGTTATTATTATTATATTCTATTTAATATTAGAAATTTTTAATATTAGATATTATTAGAAAGAATTAGAATAAGTTAGAAAAGAGAAAAAATAAAATTTTAGTCAACCTAAGTAAAAGACGGAACTCGCCCCAGGCTTAAATAGTGATAACGAAAGTGGAAATGTGGCTATGGCAACAGTATCATAAAGATACACTTATTAAATGAAATACTCTACTTCAATTCTCAATCTAACTAGGAACTACTTAGAATAATTAAACCCATTGTATTACTTATTATTAATATATTGATTGCAACGAAATCTTTCATAAATTGGATTTCAAACTCGCAACTTCCATTTTTTTCTTTCCTTTCTTTTTCTTCGATTCGGATCGAAAAATAGAACAGTTAAGTGAATAGAAAACAAAAAAGGGGGTTCATGGCCAGGGGTAAAGATGCCCGAGTAAGAGTTATTTTGGAATGCGCCGGGTGTGTTCGACCGGGTGTTAGTGTTAATAAGAAATCAAGAGGCATTTCCAGATACATTACTCAAAAAAATCGACACAATACACCCGGTCGATTGGAATTGATAAAATTCTGTCCCTATTGTTACAAACATAGAATTCACGGGGAGATAAAAAAAAATAGATAGAATCGATCACCTGCGTGTCACTCCTTCAAGGAACCTGAAAAAAGAGATATTAACTATATCTTAGATAGTATTAACTATATCTTAGATAGTTAATAACACATAATTAATATAACATATATTAAAAAATTAATATATTAATAGCATAGAATATATAGAATCTCTAAAACAAAAAAAAACAAATTCTATTTCTTAATTCTAAATCATTCTAGATTTGATCAAACGAAATAGGATTTTTTGGATAAGGAATAAACAAAACATGCATAAATTCAAGCGACTTTTTCATAAATCCAAGCGTTCTTTGCGTAGGCGTTTGCCCCCGATCAAACCGGGGGATCGAATTGCTTATAGAAACATGAGTTTAATTAGTCGATTTATTAGTGAACAAGGAAAAATATTATCTAGACGGGTAAATCGATTGACCTTAAAACAACAACGATTAATTACTATTGCTATCAAACAAGCTCGTATTTTATCTTTGTTACCTTTTATTAATAATGAAAAACAATTTGAAAAAGGCGAGTCAACTGCTAGAACTGCTGGTCTTAGAACCCGAAATCAAATCAATAGGCTTACTCTTCAATAGAATAAAACTCCCAATCCGAATTCAAATAAGGATTTATTTTTTGTTTAAAATACAGGTTGTAATAAAAAAACGAATTGAATTGGGTAAGAACAAGGAAGCAATCTTTTTTTATGGAACGTGTTTGCTCATTTTAACGACTGTATCCTATCCTATTCTATAATACAAATTTCTACTCTACCTTCCCGGAGTTCATTATTCAGGGAACTCCATTTAAAGCATCTCGAGCGATTCCTTCCAATTGCCTTATTTTATGATTTCATTGGAAATCATATAAAGACTTTTTTTATTTAATATAGCCATTTGCGCAAGTATTTTACGATTAAGAAGCAACTGTCTCTTGTACAGATTGTGCATGAATATACTATAACTATAGGATACCCACCTCTCGCGAATTACTGCATTTATTCGCGTGATCCACAAACGACGAAAATCTCTCTTTTGCCTATCTCTATCCCGATGAGCCGAAACCAAAGCTCGTATTTTCTGTTGAGTAATAGTTCGAGTAAGTCTTGAACGAGCCCCCAGAAAGCTTGAGGCAAATAAACGAATTTTTGTTCTACGGTTCCGAGCTATATATCCTCGTCTAATTCTGGTCATTGAATAAATGAAACTTTGAGGAATAACTGATCGATTTGCTTTCTTTCAGTTACTCTTTATTTTCTTTACTAGCCTATTAATTAACAAAACGGGTTCTCCCAATGTATAAGGTAAAAACTCCAATGGCTTTTGCTACAATAACCTTCCCAACCACGATTTTTTTTGAGGCATTTTATCAATGCCTCGAAAAAAAAAACAGGAAATATAAATGGATAAAGAAATGGTGGGTTCCATCGTTTATATGGTTACTTCTTAAATTAAACGGTAAGGCCCTCTCTATACACCGGAGCCACTTTCTTCGTTCTTCATTTAATCAATATATTAACTTGTACAGTTCACACTCTTTGACTCTACCCATGGGATTGTCCAGTAATAGACCTTTCACAAGGAGATCCACCCAATACAGTAACGGTATTTAATTATGAAGAGTTGTTGGGTAGCTGACCCTCTGAGTCCGTTCTTGCAAGAGTCTGGGCATAATTTTTCTGCTTTTTAAATAAAAAAGAATTTCCCTGGATAATCAGTTGCTACCAATGGGTAATTCTTTTCATCTTAAATTGAAAAATAAATTAAGGGGTGCACGTGTTTGTCCCAATGGAAACCAAAAATTTAGTCCACAATATACACAATAACAAGATATGGTAGATCTTTTTTTTAGATCGTGAATGGAGGAACTCCATTCTATCCTATTCGTTGGTACTGTACCGATAACTGATACTGGAATTTTTTTCTTTTGTCCCAGCCCAGGATCTGAACGAGTCGCACATACACCCGAATACATGTTCCTCGGCGCTGAGGACATCCCCTAAGAGCGGGGGATTTCGTGACATTTTTTATTGGCTGCCTTGTATTCCTAATAAGTTGTTTAAGAGTTGGCATCGAAATCGTATCTGAATCGTATATCGAACGGGGATGGTTTAGATTGATCCTAACCGGATCATTATGATTTCTTTTAATATAATATATTTTTATAAATAGTAATTTTACTAAATTTAATATACTAAATAGAAACTATTAAACTGTTAAATATTAAAATTTCAAAATAAAAATTGGATTTTAAATGTGAGTTATGTGAAATCTTTGCTATTTTTCAACCGCTACACGATCAACAATTCCATGAGCTTGGGCTTCTGTTGCTGACATAAAAGCATCCCTTTCCATGTCTTCGGATACCATCCATAAGGGTTTTCCCGTTCTTTGTACATAAACCCTTGTGATGGTTTCGCGCAGCTTCAGCAGTTCTTCCGCTTCCAGGACAAATTCTCCTACTTGTGCCATAAAAAAAGCACTAAAAGGCTGATGGATCATTACCCTGATGATAGAACCTAATAAATGGCTATTCGATCTTTCATGATGTAAGGCAGTAGAAGATAAAAAGAAAAAGAAAGAATAAGAAAAAAAAAATAAGAAAAAATGATAGAATTGACCAACCGTAC